TATCTAATCTAATTGAATGAAATTTCTCATAGATCTAGCCCATTTTTTTTTTCGAGTTAAGCAAAAGAGGTTAATTATATAAGTTTCAAACTTCAATTTTGCTGAATAATTAAATAAGTTTTATCTTTTCTCCCACCTTCAGAAGAATAAAGCAGAGGCATTCCACTATCGTTACAATTTTCTGAAAGATAACTATCTCGGTTTCATCTAGAAATTTATATAGAATCCTTGAAAAAGACTTTCCTTCATAAGAAAGAAAAGACTTACTGTCTTTGGGATCTGATGCTACACCGCTGCTCAATATCGTAGGGGATCCACCCTATTACATAAGTGGATTCCTTCATTTTGATCTTATATCATGATATAAGTAAGCAGTTTTTATTGTATCGGCCAAAAACCTGACTAATTGATCTTTACGGTGCTTCTTCTATCAATTAGATCCTTTATCCATAGAATAAAGTATCTAGGCATACCTATTTCTTCATATTTCTACTTCTATGAAGTTTCTTTCTTTGCTACAGCTGATACAAATCGTTAGTTTGGACAATACATATGTAGAAAGCCTATTTTTTTTTAGTATTTATTAGCGAATTTGCTCTTTTTTTTTTTTTCTTTCTATAGTGGAGATAGTCGCACGTAATGACAGATCACAGCCATATTATTAAAAGCTTGTGGTAAGAACGGGTTTCGTTCTAGTGCCCGAAAATAATATTCCAAAGCTTTCGTATGTTCTCCGTTCCTTGTGTGGATAAGACCTATGTTATAGAGTATATAACTTCGATCATAGGGATCGATTTCTAGTCGCATAGCTTCATAATAATTCTGTAGAGCTTCCGCATAATTTCCTTCGGATTGAGCCGACATCCGTTACGGTCGTTCGTTATTCCATTCAAAGAATCTCCGTTCCAGAACCGTACGTGAGATTCTCATCTCATACGGCTCCCCCTTTATGTGATGCGCATAATGAGATGAGAATAATACATGAAATCAAAAAAGATTGAAATACTCTCATTATGAACTGATGGGACTAGCGTTTTTACAAAAAATCTCTAGCCAACCTTCCTGTAAAAGATCTTTTCTTAACATCAAGCATGTTGTTACTAGATAAAAATGGTAACTCTAACAATTTCTTTGTCCTCAACGCCTCTAAATTTCCAGGAATTAGTCACTTCAACAGTCTTCGATGGTTATACAGGTATCCAAAATACAAACGAGATGGATGTTTGTTGTCCCAACCATTTTTCTAAGTTCCGATCCCGATAAGGAAAAGGGATAATTTTTAACAAAGTTTTCGTGTTGTTGATTCCTAGGTGTAGTGCTTCTTCCCCTCTGCTACCTATTTTTACTAGTGGATATTTTTACTAGTGGAGTAGGGTTGACTTAATCCATAGGTTACACCTTTCGCTCAATACTAGAATCGACAATTAAAGCATCTGAGGTTACATTAATCGGGGATACACGACAGAAGGAATTTTTTTATTTTTAAATTGGAATTGCACCTCCAAGAAGCGTAGATTTATTTCAATTATTGTTTTCTTTCTATCCCGAATAATGTGTCTTTCTACTAAGACGGAGAGCGGTAAAGAAAATAAAAAAAAAAAAAAATCAAATCGCACCATCTCTGTAATAGGTGAATGCCTCTTTTTCCCCGGAAGTTGTCGGAATTATTCGTAATAAGATATTGGCTACAATTGAAAAGGTCTTATCGATAAAATTTCCATTTATCCCAGATCTAGGCATCGGTAACAACCCCATTCTATAATTTCTTTTAATTACCTCTCGTGAGAAAATGATCCCACAAACAAAGGAATTGCATAGTACGAAATAACATAAAAACGGATTCATTAAAAAATCCTACTCGATATTCAAATTGTTTCTTTTTGATTTCACAGGAATCAATAAAACATAAGAAATATTTCAATCCGGTTAAATTTAATCCAAATGTAGTAGGATCAGAATGAAGAGAACTATTCTGATTTCAGCAAAGTTGAAGAATAAAATAATTTTATTTATCTTACAGATTGGGGTAATTCTAGAAGTTTTTTGATTGAATTATGATCCAAAGAGCAAAAAGAATCGAATAATTATTCTATGATTCATAAATTTTGACTAGATCTATGTATGGGATAAGCAGTTGTTGGTGAAAAATCGAAAACTGTAAAAGTCGAATTTTTATAAAAAATGGAATCATAGTTTAAAAAACTAAATAGAATCATGAGCTAAAAGTATCCATTAAACATAGTAAAAAAAAAAAAAAAATTATTTTTATAGTTAGAATTGGTTGGACGTGCCTATCAAAAAAAAAATGGAATATGAATGACTCACTATTAACTCCGTTTCTGGGCCATAATCAGTCTGTAGGAGAGATGGCCGAGTGGTTGAAGGCGTAGCACTGGAACTGCTATGTAGGCTTTTGTTTACCGAGGGTTCGAATCCCTCTCTTTCCGTACTAATTCAACAATGTTACTGACCACAATGTATCAAATCAAATAACAATGGA